CTGATTCAGAAGGGAAGAACTTGCATCAGTCTCGCAATTTCAATTCAAGGAGGGGCTTGATTTACTACACTCCATATTCTGAGAAAGATTTACCATCCGAAACGCGGAAAAAGCGGAGTCTTTGTCTAAAGAAATGCGTTGAGAAAGGGCAGATATATAGAACCTTTCAACGAGATAGTGCTTTTTCAACTCTCTCAAAATGGAATCTATTCCAAACATATATGCCATGGTTCTTTACTTCGACAGGGTACAAATATCTAAATTTGATATTTTTAGATACTTTTTCAGACCTATTGCCGATACTAAGTAGCAGTCAAAAATTTGTATCCATTTTTCATGATATTATGTATGGATCAGATATATCATGGCGAATTCTTCAGAAAAAATGGTGTCTTCCACAATGGAATCTGATAAGTGAGATTTCGAGAAAGTGTTTACATAATCTTCTTCTGTCCGAAGAAATGATTCATCGAAATAATGAGTCACCATTGATATCGACACATCCGAGATCGCCAAATGTTCGGGAGTTCCTCTATTCAATCCTTTTCCTTCTTCTTGTTGCTGGATATCTCGTTCGTACACATCTTCTCTTTGTTTCCCGAGCCTCTAGTGAGTTACAGACAGAGTTCGAAAAGGTCAAATCTTTGATGATTCCATCATACATGATTGAGTTGCGAAAACTTCTGGATAGGTATCCTACATCTGAACTGTTCTGGTTAAAGAATCTCTTTCTAGTTGCTCTGGAACAATTAGGGGATTCTCTAGAAGAAATGCGGGGTTCTGCTTCTGGCGGTAACATGCTATTGGGTGGTGGTTCCGCTTCTGGGGTCAAATCAATACGTTCTAAGAAGAAATATTTGAATATCAATCTCATTGATCTCATAAGTACCATACCAAATCCCACCAATCGAATCACTTTTTCGAGAAATACGAGACATCTAAGTCATACAAGTAAAGAGATCTATTCATTGATAAGAAAAAGAAAAAACGTGAACGGTGATTGGATTGATGATAAAATAGAATCCTGGGTCGCGAACAGTGATTCGATTGATGATGAAGAAAGAGAATTCTTGGTTCAGTTCTCCACCTTAACGACAGAAAAAAGGATTGATCAAATTCTATTGAGTCTAACTCATAGCGATCATTTATCAAAGAATGACTCTGGTTATCAAATGATTGAACAACCGGGAGCAATTTACTTACGATATTTAGTTGACATTCATAAAAAGTGTCTAATGAATTATGAGTTCAATACATCTTGTTTAGCAGAAAGACGGATATTCCTTGCTCAGTATCAGACAATCACTTATTCACAAACCTCGTGTGGGGCTAATAGTTTTCATTTCCCATCTCATGGAAAACCCTTTTCGCTCCGCTTAGCCCTATCCCCCTCTAGGGGTATTTTAGTGATAGGTTCTATAGGAACTGGACGATCCTATTTGGTCAAATACCTAGCGACAAACTCCTATGTTCCTTTCATTACGGTATTTCTGAACAAGTTCCTGGATAACAAGCCTAAAGGTTTTCTTATTGATGATTCCGATATTGACGATATTGATGCTAGTGACGATATCGATGCTAGTGACGATATCGATGCTAGTGACGATATCGATGCTGGTGACGATATCCATCGTGACCTTGATACGGAGCTGGAGCTGCTAACTGTGATGAATGCGCTAACTATGGATATGATTCCAGAAATAGACCGATTTTATATCACCCTTCAATTCGAATTTGCAAAAGCAATGTCTCCTTGCATAATATGGATTCCAAACATTCATGATCTGGATGTGAATGAGTCGAATTACTTATCCCTCGGTCTATTAGTGAACCATCTCTCCAGGGATTGTGACAGGTGGTCCGCTAGAAATATTCTTGTTATTGCTTCGACTCATATTCCCAAAAAAGTGGATCCCGCTCTAATAGCTCCGAATAAATTAAATACATGCATTAAGATACGAAGGCTTCTTATTCCACAACAACGAAAGCGCTTTTTCACCCTTTCATATACTAGGGGATTTCACTTGGAAAAGAAAATGTTCCAGACTAATGGAGTCGGGTCCATAACCATGGGTTCCAATGCACGAGATCTTGTAGCACTTACCAATGAGGCCCTATCGATTAGTATTACACAGAAGAAATCCATTATAGACAATAATACAATTAGATCTGCTCTTCATAGGCAAACTTGGGATTTGCGATCCCAGGTAAGATCGGTTCAGGATCATGGGATCCTTTTCTATCAGATAGGAAGGGCTGTTGCACAAAATGTACTTCTAAGTAATTGCCCCATAGATCCTATATCTATCTATATGAAGAAGAAATCATGTAATGAAGGGGATTCTTATTTGTACAAATGGTATTTCGAACTTGGAATGAGCATGAAGAAATTAACGACACTTCTTTATCTTTTGAGTTGTTCTGCCGGATCGGTCGCTCAAGACCTTTGGTCTCTACCCGGACCCGATGAAAAAAATGGGATCACTTCTTATGGACTCGT